CCAAAAGACCCCTTAACTATTAAGGGGGTTAATAGAACGAATCACACTTTTACCACTAAACTATACCCGCTACAATGCGATTATTGTATACAAATGGACCTTTTGTCGAACAAGGGAATTGGGCATAATCAAGATAGGATCATAAAAGAATCATGAAAATGAGAGAGTTGGCGTTTTTCATGGGGACTTAATGAGATTAGGAAAAGAGGGTTCATTTAAATAACTAAATAACAAGTTTTATCTTTTCTTTTGCTGGAGGAATTTTGATAGATACGTTCCGATCTTTTCTCTTTATTCCAGTAAAGTAAAAAAGCATTGTGTAAGAATCCATAGTTTAATTTTTTTTTTCTCTTTATTCTTCCGATCTTTTCTCTTTATTCCAGTAAAGTAAAAAAGTAAATAAAAAAAAAAAGAATAATAAGAAATGACACTTTGATTATATAAAATCAAAATGGAAATAGTCCTTCTTCTTTTTGTCGTTACGTTAATAGCAAGCATTTTTGTTTTCAAATCAGATAAATCATTTTATCTATGATTCGTTGAAACAAAAAAAAGGGCCCGGCTAGGTACTGACCAGGCCAGGCCATGGGAATAAAAAAGCTCTTTCGGACAAAATCACAGGAAGGAGGTCTTCTTTATTTTTCTTTATATATATATTATTGGATTTTTCGATCCCTTACTTTATCTAAAATATAAATGGAATTACTGATAAAAGTTGTATATATCTATATAATAAAGATAAAGAGAAAAAAAAGAGAGAGAAAGAGAGACTTTTTTTAATCTTTACTTTATGTGTAATGTAACATAGTAATTATCTTTTTTGAATTAGGAGAGATGGCTGAGTGGACTAAAGCGTCGGATTGCTAATCCGTTGTACGAGTTATTCGTACCGAGGGTTCGAATCCCTCTCTTTCCGTTGATGACTTGATCTTTGATTTATCTTTCAAATTTAGCAAACCCTTAGTTAAACGTGTGGAATAGATAAAATCCTAAGAAATTTAGTTAAACGTGTGGAATAGATAAAATCCTAAGAAATTTGAAAATCAAGTAAGCAAAACGAAAAAGCCTTTTTTCTTTTATTCTTCACGTCCAGGATTACGTCCTGGATCATTAGATAGGAATCCGAAGATGAAGAGAGAAACAAAGAATATTACTACTGTGTAAACAAAGAGTTTAAGAGTAAGCATTACACAATCTCCAAGATCATTTTTTGAAAAAAAAAAAGAGAATAGATCCTCCATTACCAAAATTTTCTTTCATACCCACAGTTAGATATTGTGGGGAACCCTAACCCTATTAGGGCCTTTCACTGGAAAAAAGGTCAGAATGGGGAATATGGGGTGATCCAGATTTATCGCAGCTCCCTTTCATACCCCGGAGTAGATATTGTGGGGAACCCTAACCCTATTAGGGCCTTTCACTGGAAAAAAGGTCAGAATGGGGAATATGGGGTGATCCAGATTTATCGCAGCTCCCCCCGGAGTTCAATGTTTGAATCGAGGGTTCATACTGTAAGACTTATCTGATTCTTATCAATTGTTAGGATTTTTTTCTCGAATAAATCATGAATTTTCTAGGATAGTATTAGTATTAAAGATCTCATCGAAAACTTACAGCAGCTTGCCAAACAAAGGCTAAGAGAAAAAAGAACAGAGGTATGACTGGCACCCTAAGTAACATTGACGATTGGATTCAAACTGACCATACCTCTGAAAGTGAGAGCAATCACAATTTCACAGCTTTCACTGCTACCCTTGATGTTGATATAGCATCTCCATCCCATGTTGATGGAGACTCACCAGTTGTAGATGAGGGTAGTGAAGATGAATGTTCATCTGAGGTATGCATCAGTGATCTATCTAGAGATGAGTTGGAAACAGCTTATGATGAGCTGTATGAGGAGTCCTACAAGATGAAGAAGACTCATTTAGGTTATCAATACAAAAGCATAGGCCTCGGGCAAGAATTGATAGTCTTCCGTGAGAGTGATTTGGCGAAGAAAAAACTACTCGAATAAAGGGCAGAATTAAGACAGATACAGATCAAACTAAAGATATTAAGCATAACAGACATTTTGTTCTTGGAGATAATTGCATTTTGATTGAGTTATTGGAGATAATTGCATTTTGATTGAGTTATTGATATAAGGAAAAATAAAGAAAGTAAGGTAGACCAAAAAACCCTTCTTTTTCTTTGAACTCACCCAATCAAAAAAAAATCCTCCAATTCTCAAAGGAGAATAGAAGAAATCATACTTTCATACAATATCTTAATTGAATTATATGTAATGATCAATAAATGCAGTTTAATTCTATATCTACATGTGTTAAAATCCTAGCAACAATCTAATATATTCTATAGATATTTGGACTGGAATTGACGAAAAAACAATATCAATATTAGTCTTTATTAGTGTCGAATAGAAATTTAAATGGGGCGTAGCCAAGTGGTAAGGCAACGGGTTTTGGTCCCGCTATTCGGAGGTTCGAATCCTTCCGTCCCAGAGCATATCCATTCTATCAGAATAAAGATTGTGTTAAAGTCTAATATTGGATAGAATTTGATTCTTGTTTCTGATTTTTAATGATTCTTGTTTCTGATTTTTAATGATTCTGATTCTCTCTGAATCATATCTTTTTTCACAAACTGAATCGAGTTTAAATGACATGCAGATGTCGAGTTTAAATGACATGCAGATGTAACTGAATCTATTTGTGATCCAGGTAAGATGGGAACAGAGATCACAAGAGTTTGAATTCAAAAAAAAAAGTCGGGCGGGCTTTTCATCATATGCGCATTCCCTTCCTATTCATATTAAGGGAAGTTAGTTACTTAGAAAAATATTACGTCCCATATTTACTTTTTATTTGAAAATTTTCAATGATACATTTTGAATCAGAATGCGAAAGAAAAGTCCCTATATTCCCTATCTCTTATTCTCTATCCCTTAAATGAGGTAGCCCCATTATTAATTCTCTGTGAATCTCTGAATCCTAAGGATTTCTTGAATTCTAAACAAGAGGAAGTTCTTGGTACTAATTGAATTCAATCAATGGGATTAAGTCTCTTAAGACTGGGTTGGGGTAAAATAAAAAATAGGAGCAAGGACTTAATCTGGACTTGTTTGGCTTTGTACCTAGACAAGATAGTTAGCATCCGGTAAAAGAGGATCCTTTTTGATGATCAAATGTGGTCCTTACTGTCTCATCATCCTCATATAATTTGGGGAGTAGATAGGAGTTAATCAGTAACGGACGGTATTAATTTCAATATCTGTGTTTGTCCAAATCTGAATCTTTGGTATTAACAAACAATCAAGTTAACATATGTAACCGATGTATTTTCTTTGAACCTCATTTTTAGGTATTTCGTGTTTGGCTCTAATGAATAATTGTAAATCTATATTCAGGCAAAGAGGTGATTCATACATTTTATTCACTTTACTTTATGGCAAGATTACAGAAAATGTTGCATTCATACAATAAAATATCGAGTTAAATTGAATTCTTTTTGAGACTTCTTCAGAAAAATATCTACCCATCTATATCTATATAGAAGAAGAAAAGTATAGATTACTATGTACCGGCTGAACCAATGACTATTCATGATTCCATAATTGAATCATTTCCATACCGGTTCCAAATATTAGAGGCATGTTATGGTAAAACTTCGTTTGAAACGATGTGGTAGAAAGCAACGTGCGACTTGAAGGACACGATCCGTTGTGGATTCTTACATCCACCATTTTATATAGGAATGAAAGTGCTCTTGGCTCGACATCGTTTGTTCTGTTCCACTAAAACCCCTCTTTTTTTGTTGGGTTGTAATGTAAATAGTACATGATGGAGCTCGAGTAGAAAGTATTGATTCATTTCTCGGGGGCAAGGATCTAGGGTTAATGCCAATCAATAAATTGGAACAACTTCGTCAGTATATCTTTGATATAGAAATTGAAAGGATCCAATTCGAGCAAGTTTCAAATTCAAAAGGAAAATTTGTTTAAATTGATAAAAATCTTTCGATCCAAAGTGTATCGTGCGGGAATCAACTGTTCGTATGATTCTTTAATAGAAAGAAATCACAAAAAAAGGTATGTTGCTGCCATTTTGAAAGGATTAAGGATCGCCGAAGTAATGTCTAAACCCAATGATTCAAAATAAAGGTAAAGGATCCCAGAACAAGGAAACACCATTTCAATTGTCTCAATAACTGGATCAGAATGAAGAATCAAAATAGGTTTTAAATGAGACAAACAAAAAGGGGGTTAAAGACCACTCAATAAATGAAATAAATGTCTAAAGATTTTTCTTTGAGCTATTTGAGAGTTATCCAACTTGAGTTATGAGTACAAATGCTTTTTTTCTTTTTCAGGAAAGCACAACAAAAAAAGGACTTAAATCATAGTCTAATTGATTTGATGATTTTATGGACCCATTTGCCATTATAATTCTACACTATAATTCTATACATCAATATAACTTTGAATCATTTTTTCTCGAGCCGTACGAGGAGAAAACTTCCTATACGTTTCTAGGGGGGGGGTATTGTTCATCTACATCTATCCCAATGAGCCGTCTATCGAATCGTTGCAATTGATGTTCGATCCCGAAGAGAAGGAAGAGATCTTCGGAAAGTGGGTTTTTATGATCCGATAAAGAATCAAACTTATTTAAATGTTCCTGCTATTCTATACTTCCTTGAAAAGGGCGCTCAACCTACAGGAACTGTTCGTGATATTTTAAAGAAGGCGGAGGCTTTTAAGGAACTTCGTTCTAATCAAATAAAATTCAATTAAGGAAATACCCCAAAAATAAGGGAGGGAGTGGTGACTTGTATATAGCTTTGTATAACTTTTCTCTACTATTTTTTTTATTTGAATATTATTTCAATCTCATTTGAATTTCTTTTGTTTTTCCATTGTATTCTTTTCTCAACATTCATATTGACAACAGTGTATCGAACAAATATAATTCATCGTGATAAGTGGATCTATCTGGCAT